CAAAAGGTCCAATAATGTATATATATTGGACCTTTTGAGGCAATTATAGACCCTGGGAGACAATTCTGATTGGTCAATAAAAATCGATTTCAATGCTATTTTTTTTTTGTTTTTTCTGAATTTATCCAATTTCTCGTGAAAGGTAAGAGGGGATAAAGGAACCGTGTGTTGATTGTTCTCTAAAGGTAAGTTTTCTTCTTCCTTATGTAAAAAGGGAATAAATAAATCAATCAAATTCCGGCAGGCTTCATGAAGTGCTTCTTTCGGAGTTAAACTCCCATTTGTCCATATTTCGAGAAACAGTATCTCTTGTTTTTCATTCCCATTCCCATTCCCATAAGAATGAATACTATGATTCGCATTTCGAACAGGCATGAATACAGCATCTATAGGATAACTTTCATCTTGAAAGTTATGCGGCATTTTAATAAGATATCCGCGACTTCTCTCGATTTGTAATCCAATACACAAATCAATTGGTTCTGTCAAGCTAGCTATATGTTGTATATTATCAACAATTTCTACATAAGGTGGTAAGATGATATCTTGAGCAGTTACATATCCAGGACCTCTGACACAAATAGACGCGTCACAAGTTCCATATAGATTACTTCTCAATACAATTTCTTTCAAATTCATTAAAATTTCATGGACCGATTCTTGAATACCCGCTATGGTAGAATATTCATGTGGGACGTTCTCAGATTTTACACGTGTGATACATGTTCCTTCTATTTCTCCAAGCAAAGCTCTTCGCATCGCAATGCCTATTGTGTCGGCTTGACCTTTCATAAGTGGAGACAGAATAAAGCGTCCATAATAAAGCCGTTTACTGTCTTCTCTTGATTCAACACACTTCCACTGTAGTGTCCGAGTAGATACTGTTACTTTCTCTCGAACCATAGTAATATTATTTTATTTGATTGAATCATTTATTTCTCTTGTTTCTCTTGAAATTTCTTCAATGTTCATTTCTACACACGTCTTTTTTTCGGAGGTCTGCAGCCATTATGTGGCATGGGGGTTACATCCCGTACGAAAGTTAATAGTATACCACTTCTACGAATAGCTCGTAATGCTGCGTCTCTTCCGAGACCGGGACCTTTTATCATGACTTCTGCTCGTTGCATACCTTGATCTACTACTGTACGAATAGCATTTGCTGCTGCAGTTTGAGCGGCAAAGGGTGTCCCTCTTCTCGTACCCTTGAATCCACAAGTACCGGCCGAGGACCAAGAAACCACCCGACCCCGTACATCTGTAACCGTGACAATAGTATTATTGAAACTTGCTTGAACATGAATAACTCCCTTTGGTATTCTACGTGCACTCTTACGTGAACCAATACGTCCATTTCTACGTGAACCAATTCTCGGTATAGCTTTTGCCATATTTTATCATCTCATAAATATGAGTCAGAGATATATGGATATATCCATTTCATGTCAAAACAGATTCTTTATTTGTACATCGAGTCCTTTAACGAGTCTGATTATCCTTGTCTTTGTTTATGTCTCGGGTTGGAACAAATTACTATAATGCGTCCCCGCCTACGGATTAGGCGACATTTTTCACAAATTTTACGAACAGAAGCTCTTATTTTCATATTTGTCATTCCTTATCTTAATTCTGAATCTACTTCTTGGAAGAAAATTAGTTTCTTGAAATTTTTCATCTCGAATCGTATTGAATAAAAACCACCTAATCCTTCCCATCCTTGTTACGGAGTCGATAAATTATACGTCCTCTGGTTGAATCATAACGACTTACTTCAATTTTGACTCTATCTCCTGGCAGTATCCTTATAAAACTACGTCGGATCTTGCCTGAAACATAACCTAGAATCAGATCTTCATTATCTAACCGAACCCGGAACATACCATTGGGAAGCGATTCCGTAATTAAACCTTCATGAATCCATTTTTGTTCTTTCATTCCAGGTAAAGCCTCCTTGAAGTATCAACTAATGGAGGAGGAACGATATTAGACAACCCGTCCCTTTTCTTTTTTTTACAAATAGGAAGAAGTTTCGGATCCAATTTTGATATTAAAAGGATTACCATATATAACACAAAATTTCTCCGCCGATTTCTTCGAGTCGAGCCTCTCGGTCTGTCATTATACCTCGAGAAGTAGAAAGAATTACAATCCCCATCCCACCTAAAATTCTAGGAATTCGTTGAGAGTTAGAATAGATTCGTAGACCGGGTCGACTGATCCGTTTTAAATTTAAAGAATTTCTATAGGGTCTTTTTCTATTCCTTCTATGCCGCAGGTTTAAAACCAAAAAATATTTGTTTTTTTCTCGATGTTTTCTAACGTTTTCAATAAAACCTTCTCGGAAAAGTATTTTAACAATATTTTCGGTAATATTAGTAGATGCTATGCGAACCACTCTTTTTCTATCCATATCAGCATTTCGTATAGAGGTTATTATCTCAGCAATAGTGTCCCTACCCATGGTGAACTAAAATTATTGGTGCCCCAAAATTGGATATAATCAACATGTTTTTCTTTTTTTTTTTTTACTTATTTTATTGGTTTATGAATAGGAATTATTAAAGGTATATGCGTGAGACACAATCTACTAATTAATCTAGTTCTTAATCTATTTCTTTCAAATATCCCACTATAAACATATCATGATCTCGTTTTATAATACCTCGGGAGCTAATGAAACTATTTTAGTAAAATTTAATTGTCTCAATTCCCGGGGGATCGCACCAAAAATTCGAGTTCCTTTTGGATTTCCTTCTTGATCAATTACAACTGCAGCATTGTCATCATATCGTATTATCATACCGCTGTCACGTTTAAGTTCTTTACAGGTACGAACAATTACAGCTCTGACTACTTCTGATTTTTCTAGGGGCATATTTGGTACTGCTTCTTTGATCACAGCAACAATAACGTCACCAATAAGAGCATATCGACGATTGCTAGCTCCTATGATTCGAATACACATCAATTCTCGAGCCCCGCTGTTATCTGCTACATTTAAATGGGTCTGAGGTTGAATCATATCAATTTTTGAGTCTATTCTTCCAATGCAAAGGATGAAGAAAAAAAAGAAATATTGTTTGTCCAAAAAAAGAAACCTGCGATTTTTTTTTCATCCCCAAGACTCATTTCTGTCGGTTCTACATTTTTATCCCGAAATAATGAATTGAGTTCGTATAGGCATTTTGGATGCTGCTATTGAAATAGCCCTTCTAGCTATATTTTCGGTTACTCCACCCATTTCATATAGTATTCGACCTGGTTTAACAACAGCTACCCAATATTCAGGGGATCCTTTCCCCGAACCCATACGTGTTTCAGCGGGTCTTACTGTAACTGGTTTGTCTGGAAATATACGGACCCAGATTTTTCCACCACGGCGTGCATTTCGTGTCATTGCTCGTCGACCTGCTTCGATTTGTCTAGATGTAATCCAAGCAGGTTCAAGTGCCTGAAGAGCATATTTACCGAAACAAATATGATTACCTCGATAAGATATTCCCTTCATTCTTCCTCTATGTTGTTTACGGAATCTAGTTCTTTTGGGGTTATAGTTGATGGTTGTTTCGCAATTCCATCTCTACTACAGAACCGGACGTGAGAGTTTCTTCTCATCCAGCTCCTCACGAATAAAAGGATTAAAAACATCTAATTTTAATTAATTTGAATAGATATTCACATTTTTCTAAAAAATAGTTTTTTTTTTAGAACATTCTAATAAATCTTTCTTTTGTTTTGTCCTTTATCCAAGTTTAGCAACTCAAAAAAAAGAAAGTTTTCGCAGGCGAATATTTACTCTTTCAATCTCTATTTCATTTGTAGGGCTCGTTCGCGACTTCTCCCCATAGATGAATTGATCTCCGGTTCATTTCGCCATCCCAACTAGTGAATCATTAAGATTCATTTTTTCAATAAAATCTTTTGCATTCACAGGTTCCATCGTTCCCATCGCTTCGTACTTAATGGTTAGGTCCGAATTCTACAATGAAGCTCATAATCCAATTTGTTCTTGAGTCAACCTTCTTAGTCTTTATTGGCTCCAAGCTCTTTTTTTCTTCTATAAGAAAGATTCATTTACTATTTAATTTATTTAATTATGGATGAATCAATTAGTATTGATGCTTTATTACACTGTCTTTTATGAGATAACTCATAGACCTTACATATTGGAATTCTATATCATTCATATTCTTTTTCTCTCTTTCTCTCATCCTTCCATTTATCCACACCTTTCTTCTTTATTTTTTGTTTTACAACTTCTAATTAAAGTTTATGCAAAAAAATTTCAGTTGCTACAAAGATATGACCGATTTATCATATCTTGACTGGTTCTTTAGATCCAGATAATACGAAGTGATGAGTTGGTTATTAGTTCATATTATGGGGCTGGTCTTTTTTTAATCCTAACCCTAAAAAACCAACGAGTCACACACTAAGCATAGCAATTATATCAAATGGTCAATCGAATTTTTATTCAACCCTATAGAATTAAGAATTAGAATTGCTCGTTTTGATTGACCAGAAAAAGGATGAACGAGTTTCTCTTTTTTTATTCAATCAATGGATAGAAAGGAAAGACAAGTAAAGGTTTTTCTTATTCCTCGTCTATAAATATCCAAATTTTGATTCCCAATACCCCATAGATAGTTCGAACTGTATAGGAACAATAATCAATTTTAGCTCGAATAGTTTGTAGGGGAACCCTACCTTCTCTGATCCATTCGACACGTGCAATTTCTTTTCCGTCGATACGCCCTGCAATTTGTACTTGAATTCCTTTTGTATCTGCTTGTTCAGTTAATTCAATAGCTTTTTTCATTGCTTTTCGAAATGAAACTCTATTTTTTAATTGTCCGGCTATAAATTCTGCAAGAATATTAGGGTTTCCATAAGGTTTTGCAATTCTTGTTATAGCAATGTTAAGTTTTTGGTTCACATAATTAAATTCTTTTTCTAGATTCATCTTTAATTCTTCGATTCCTCGCGGTCTACTTTCTATT